GATGGAGTCTTGTATAGAATATACAAATGGATCCAATTTCTACCTGTTATTATGATATTACGATAAGATTGGGTATCAGAAATAAGATTGGGTACCAGAAATAGATTCATGATTTGATCCATTCTCTATGAATGAGATAAAGACAGAATAATCCGGAACAGTATCGAGTTGGTTTTTATTTTAGCACTTAACTTATTTCATTGATTCTACCATTGTTCAAAAAAGGATTCACAGAGAAGAGGGAGCTCTTGTTAGTGTTAGTAGAATTAGTAGAATACGATTGAAGTGCGTAAAGGGCATTGTATAAGTATATCCAGATATAGCTATCTAGTTATCTGCATATCCCCTCTTTTCGGGGTGCTATATGATAATTTCCAATTTAGATTCAACTTATTCAATAGAAAAATATTCAATGCAAAATTCAAGCACGACAATTCCCTATAAGATAAAGTGGATAGGACTAGGTATGCGTGTAACGATTTCTGTTCGAGGGTTTACATATACACATATATGTTGTTATAATTGAAATTGAAAACAATTGATACTGATTAGTCGTGTATCAACTTTTTTGTTTTCTTTTCTTATGTTATTAATTTCATTATTAAGGTAAGGAAAGAAAACGTTAGATCAAAATCCAAGAACTGTTCATGAATTCACAGGAAATAATTAATGGTTCCAATTTACTCTGAATTTTGGACTCTGTGCCTAGAAATATCTTTTTTCTGTTTCAATATAAAAAAAATATTATGTTTTGAAACACTATACAATCAAGAGAACCCTGGACCCAGGGATCCCTTTTGGAAAGGGATAAAGAAACCCGTTTTAAAAATCCAACTCAAACCAAAAAAAGGTTGAGTAACCCCCCCCAAAAAAAAAAAAAGAAAGAGTTAGGTCTATTTTGGATCATTTTGGCGGCATGGCCGAGTGGTAAGGCGCGGGACTGCAAATCCCTTTCTCCCCAGTTCAAATCCGGGTGTCGCCTGATCAACAAAAGAAAAGCTTCGGAATACCTTATCCTTCTATGATAATAGAACTCACATATGCTAATAGAACTCAAAAAATTCTTGCCTGACAGAAGCATGACTAGGGTTGTAGATACTGTATTTTAAGAATACAGAGGTTCTATAAAAAAAAGACTTGAATTTTTATCATTTGGTTATGGTTAAAATCAGGTATCAATATGAAAAAAAACCGATTTATTACTGATTACTGGTTGGTTCGGGCTATTTCTTTGTATTTGATTTATCAATCGAATCGATAGTCAAACTTAAATTGTGAGATTCAGAACTATGAAAGTCAGATACCTAAAATCGGGGTAGCCGAAGGAAAGGGGGTTCGGTTCCTAAATGTAAATCCAATCCTTGCTTCTATTCTAGGATCTGAGGGAGATTATAGGAAGCACTATCAATACTTCCTAATTACCCTACCTTACTAGGGTGGTGCCCACTGACTGAGTCTTGAATTAGATTGGGTAGGTTGGTGGGGAATCAAATTGGGAGTTGCGGAAAGGGCTAAGGATAGTTTGTATTTTGTATCCAGACTCACGAGAGTCCCTGAGTACTTACTCAGGTATCCAATCAATATTGGATTGGATGGGTAATCGACTCTTAACTATAACTATTCTAGTTATAGAATAACTAACTATTCTATATCTATATTCTATAATATAGAATCTAATTTTCTAATAAAAGTTGAAAAATACTTCTCCGTTTTTTGTAACACCCTGCCAAGAACGTAATGGGGTGTCCCCCGATTGTTTCACAGAAAGAAACAGAGACAGTAAGACTTGGGGGGTAGATAGAGGTATGTGATAGATAGTTAAGATAGTTATCTTTTACATCTTTATGGTATATATATATATATTCTTATTCTATTTCTATTTATATTCCATTTTTTTTCTTATGCTTATGAAAGCTAACAAAACAAACAATGGGTCTTACTATTCCTACATCTTTCATTAGTAACATTCCTTTAAGATCTCCAAGGGTAGTTGTATATCTTGCTTTTGCTTACTGCTTTCCGATTCGACCGGAGATCCTTGTAATTAGAGTATAGGAACTCTTGTATTCATTGGATTGGTTCATCAATAGCGTTAGAGCAAAATGCCATTTTGACTCTGCACCATTGATTCCACTATTATTAGTGATTAATAATGGAATAATTCCTTCATATTCATAGAGATCGGGGAGATAATTTACATGGATATAGTAAGTCTCGCTTGGGCTGCTTTAATGGTGGTCTTTACGTTTTCCCTTTCACTCGTAGTATGGGGAAGAAGTGGACTCTAGGGGTACTACTAATTAAGTTGAGTAATCAAATTGGATCAATGGTGTTTATGTTTAATGGACCGTTCCGCGAAGCGTTTTAAGATAATCCATTTCAAAAATTCTAGGGTAATCCAGTAATATATGAACAATGATCTTTCGATCAATATTTGAATGATTTGATTCTGATGTTGTTCGTATTTCGAAACTCAAAGGAATACGCATGATAGGAAATTTTTCCAGCCGAACTCTTCCTATTCCTAAATATAATATTCGATTTCGATGAACCCGCTCTTACCCTAATTATGGATATTACAATGAGGAGCAACCAACCCCTATTTTTTTATTTGTTTTTCCCTCTTGACTGTTCAAAGAGGAAGTACTGCTACTATTACGTGGATACGTACTTTCTACTGGAGATGCCATAGACGTAGTGGTTGTTCAAAGAGGTACTACGCATAATAAGATCTTGCGTCGGGTGATCCGTGCTCACTTAAGTTTTATACTTCTAGGAATCCTATTTATGCTTTATTGACTCACCTCATGTCATGGCTCAAGCATGAAAAATGAGTGGTGTTTACTACTTTTTTTTTTCAAATCCGAAGAAGTGACTATAGAACTCCGTGGGGTATCTGTTAACGGCCCAATCAATTACTTCATTTATATGGATAGATATTGTATCTAGTCTATATCAACCCCATCCATTTTTTTAATTTATACAATACAACTTTCTACATGCAATACAATATTTATACAATATAATAATAGATAGTGTGGTAGAAAGAACTATATGAACCTTTCTACTACACCATCTATTATACTGTTGATTCCAGTTCTCTAATTTCATTTAAGACTTGGAATTGGAATCCCTTTTATTTCGTCAATCATTGATAAGAGCTAATAAGTCAAGTTTAATTCTAATCATTTTGACTGACTGTTTTTACGTAGATGATAAGTAAAAAAGCAGTAGGAACTAAAATGAACAGCGCAGTCGCAATAAATGCGAGAATATTGACTTCCATAATCTCATCGTTTTTTTTTGCTTCGCAATAACTCGGGATCTAATCCCATAGAAAAAAAAAAAAGAAAAAGAAAAATATTTCTCCTGTAAATTCAATGGGTGCATCCTGATGGTTGATACTGAATCGGATCAATATTCAATATTATATTATGAATAACAATATCTGATCTATTAAATCGATTCATCGTCGAGAATTGAATAGTATAACATAGGAAGATCTTTTATCCATACCGAATCAAAAATGGGATTCCTGATCTAATCAAGAATCCCATTGAATTTCTCATCTTTTTTTTTTTCATTCTTTAGTTTCTAAAATCTATCATCTTCTTTATAAGAAGCATCCGACGAGGTATCATCTGACCTGTGTTCTGTTGCCGGCCTTCCATTGGTAACAGACCTAAACAGTAGGAGTGAAATGTAAAAGGGAAGGAGTTAAGCTCGAAGCGAAGTTTTCGTAATGATCTAATCCTCCTGGAAGGCAGAGAAATGTGATAAAGGTATGGGTATGGGATGGGTCTCGATATAAAAAAAAAGATCTAATATTCCGACAAATTCTTTCTTTATTGATTTTTCTCCTTCTTCGATGAAACCCTAAAATAAAAATATATATTATATAAAGATAAATAAAAAAAAATGATTTATTCCCCCTGTGGAAAAGAAACAAAAGGGGCGGATCATTGTTTGATCCTTTACTTTATATTAAAAGCAAGGACCCTCTTTTTCCTTGGATTGGGACTGAAAGCTAAATTCAGCATGCAATTTGAATAAGAATAAGATAGATAGATTGTTTTTAATTACTTTACTAATTGAGATTGCACAAAATCGTATCTCGAAAACAAAAGGGAGTAGGTTTAATAGTACTCTACTGCCCGAGTAACTATGTTACTAAGTTAGTTAATTGTGTATCGTAGAATAAACGAGTACAATTTGTATATGTACTCCCTGGAAACGTATGGGTACTCTGTACCCTATTCCATTTCATGGATCAGAAGCAATTGAAAAAGTCAAACCAGTGGGTCTCTCTTGGAATCCCCAGTATGGCGATACCTACGACTACGTATGCCTCTCCCCCAGCAATCGGTACTAGTTCAAATAATTGAAATTCCCGTCTTTGTCCGATGAGAAATTCGAAACGAAAAACTAAATAAAAAAAAATGAAGGATCCCCGCAGGAAATTCAATCCTGTCCCGGGCCCCCTCCTCACAGAAAATGGGAAGATGAATTGATGGATTCATCGGATCCGAGGTCGGGACTGACGGGGCTCGAACCCGCAGCTTCCGCCTTGACAGGGCGGTGCTCTGACCGATTGAACTACAATCCCAGGGTGAGGTATACAGCATGCATATATGTATTCTTATGCTTTCATTCGTTTCGTTTCTATTTACGAGAAATATTATCGTGTTGTAAAAGAAACACGACTGATATACTGATATCCACATGGATACGGACTAGAGTAAGAATGACACAGATTACTGGTAATCCTACTAATATATTGAGAATCTATTTTTCAATGGAAAAAGCACTCTTTTTTTCTTTACTACCTTTGCAACAAATTGGGAATCTAGATCTTTAGACAGATCAGAAGATGTGAGAAATTGGAAAGAAACCAAGGGGTATTGTAGAAAAAATGGACCCTTTATCCCTATCTATTTTATTCCCATATATCTTTAGAATACTTTTAGAATATATGGGGCATTCTAAATAATGGGCATTTC